ATAATTTTATAGCGAATGACTATTCATCTATTGTATTTTCATGCAAATAGGGGGCAAGAAAACTCTATGGAAAGATGGTGGTTTAATTCGATGTTGTTTAAGAAGGAGTTCGAACGCAGGTGTGGGCTAAATAAATCAATGGGCAGTCTTGGTCCTATTGAAAATATCAGTGAAGATCCAAATCGAAAAGTGAAAAACATTCATAGTTGGAGGAATCGGGACAATTCTAGTTGCAGTAATGTTGATTATTTATTCGGCGTTAAAGACATTCGGAATTTCATCTCTGATGACACTTTTTTAGTTAGTGATAGGAATGGAGACAGTTATTCCATCTATTTTGATATTGAAAATCAGATTTTTGAGATTGACAACGATAATTCTTTTCTGAGTGAACTAGAAAGTTCTTTTTATAGTTATCGAAACTCGAGTTATCTGAATAATGGATTTAGGGGCGAAGATCCCTACTATAATTCTTACATGTACGATACTCAATATAGTTGGAATAATCACATTAATAGTTGCATTGATAATTATCTTCAGTCTCAAATCTGTATAGATACTTCCATTATAAGTGGTAGTGAGAATTACGGTGACAGTTACATTTATAGGGCCCTTTGTGGTGGTGAAAGTCGAAATAGTAGTGAAAATGAGGGTTCCAGTAGACAAACTCGCACAAAGGGCAGTGATTTAACTATAAAAGAAAGTTCTAATGATCTCGAGGTAACTCAAAAATACAGGCATTTGTGGGTTCAATGCGAAAATTGTTATGAATTAAATTATAAGAAATTTTTAAAATCAAAAATGAATATTTGTGAACAATGTGGATATCATTTTAAAATGAGTAGTTCGGATAGAATTGAACTTTTGATCGATCCGGGTACTTGGGATCCTATGGATGAAGACATGGTCTCTCTGGATCCCATTGAATTTCATTCGGAGGAGGAGCCTTATAAAGATCGTATTGATTCTTATCAAAGAAAGACAGGATTAACCGAGGCTGTTCAAACAGGCATAGGCCAACTAAACGGCATTCCCGTAGCAATTGGGGTTATGGATTTTCAGTTTATGGGGGGTAGTATGGGATCCGTAGTCGGAGAGAAAATCACCCGTTTGATTGAACACGCTGCCAATCAAATTTTACCTCTTATTATAGTGTGTGCTTCTGGGGGGGCGCGCATGCAGGAAGGAAGTTTGAGCTTGATGCAAATGGCTAAAATATCGTCTGCTTTATATGATTATCAATTAAATAAAAAATTATTTTATGTATCAATCCTTACATCTCCGACAACTGGTGGAGTGACAGCTAGTTTTGGTATGTTGGGGGATATCATTATTGCCGAACCCAATGCCTACATTGCATTTGCAGGTAAAAGAGTAATTGAACAAACATTGAATAAAACAGTACCCGAAGGTTCACAAGCAGCTGAATACTTATTCCAGAAGGGTTTATTCGACCTAATTGTACCACGTAATCTTTTAAAAAGCGTTCTGAGTGAGTTATTTAAGCTCCACGCCTTTTTTCCTTTGAATCAAAAGTCAAGCAAAATCAAGTAGAGCACTAAGCTCAATTATTTTTTTTGTGTTTGTAGCAAAAAAAGTAGTTAGTTTATCGGAATCAAAGTAAATAAGATAATAATGGCCTTTTCTTTGGTGATAGAATATCTAATTGTAGAAAGAATCAAAACTAAAGTTGAGGATAACTCTTTTTTTGACCTATATTCCTGATTACGAATCAAGAAGCCTTTATCACCATCACCAAGAGTGAGTTATTCCTTTCGTGAAATTAGGAAAATAAAACGAATTTCTTCTTGTCTTAGGTATATAATTTGAAATTTAAATATAGATAATAGAGTTTTGTATCTTTCTCTATCTCCCGAAAAACCATTTTAGCTAAAAATTCATGTTGGGTCGGATTCGAACGAATCTTTCGATAATCTGTAAAAAACTCTTTATCTATTTTTAGAAAATTAGAAGACAAGAACAAAAGAAATGAAGAAAAATCATAAAGTTTATTATCATACATATCTTTCTCATGTAGGAGATGAATAAGTCCATTTATTTAGTTCTACAGTTCTTTGCACTTATTCTTATTATACGTACTCAGTTAGGTTTAGATATATAGATACTTAGATCTATACTAAGAATTTCAAATTCTTAAAATTCTATTAATAATAAATATTATCTAATAAAATTCTATTAATAATAAATATTATCTAATTAGAATTCAAATTCTTAATTTAATTATTAATTATAATTATTACAAGATATCTTTATTTATATAATAACATAATAAGAGATACAAATAGTAAATCGAGGTACCCCTTCTATGACAAATTTGAACCTTCCATCTATTTTTGTGCCGTTAGTAGGCCTAGTCTTTCCGGCATTTGCAATGGCTTCTTTATTTCTTCATGTTCAAAAAAACAAGATTGTTTAGATCCGCTGGGACCCAATCTCATCCATTTTTTTTGAAAACGTGGACTTGTATCATAACACGGAT